TTTCTACACAAGGTGGTAAGATGATATCTTGAGCAGTTACATATCCCGGGCCCCTGGCACAAATAGACGCGCCACAAGTTCCATATAAATTACTTCTCAATACAATTTCTTTTAAATTCATTAAAATTTCAGGAACCGATTCTTGAATACCTGCTATAGTAGAATATTCATGCGGGACGTTCTCAGATTTTACACGTGTGATACATGTTCCTTGTATTTCTCCAAGCAAAGCTCTTCGCATTGCAATGCCTATTGTGTCGGCTTGGCCTTTCATAAGTGGAGACAGAACAAAGCGCCCATAATGAAGACGCTTACTGTCTGTTCTTGATTCAACACAGTTCCACTGTAGTGTCCGAGTAGATACTCTTACTTTCTCTCGAACCATAGTAATATTTTTTTTATTTGATTGAATTATTTATTTCTCTTGTTTTTCTTGAAATTTCTTCACTGTTCATTTCTATACACGTCTTTTTTGGGGAGGTCTACAGCCATTATGTGGCATAGGGGTTACATCTCGTAGAAAAGTCAATCGTATACCGCTTCGACGAATACCGCGTAATGCTCCGTCTCTTCCTAACCCGGGGCCCTTTATCATAACTGCGGCTCGTTGCATACCTTGATCTCTTACTGTACGAATAGCATTTTTTGCTGCAGTTTCAGCTGCAAAGGGTGTCCCTCTTCTCGGACCCTTAAAGCCGCAAGTACCTGCCGAGGACCAGGAAACCACGCGACCCTTTACATCTGTAACCGTGACAATAGTATTATTGAAACTTGCTTGAACATGAATAATCCCTTTTGGTATTTTACGTACACTCTTACGCGAACCAATACGCCTATTCCTACGTGAACCGACTCTCGGCATAGCTTTTGCCATATTTTATCATCTCATAAATATGAATCATATGGATATATCCATTTCAAATCAAAACAGATTCCTTATTTGGACACTGAGTCCTTTAGCAAGTCTGATTAGCCTTGTCTTTGTTTATGTCTCGGGTTGGGACAAATTACTATAATGCGTCCCCGCCTGCGAATTAGGCGACATTTTTCACAAATTTTACGAACGGATGCTCTTATTTTCATATTTGTCATTCCTCAATCTTCATTCTCAATCTACTTGTTGGTAGAAAATAAGTTTCTTGCATTTTTTCATTTCGAATCATATTGCATAAAACCCGCCTAATCTTTTGAATCCGTGTTTTCGAGTCGATAAATTATACGCCCTCTGGTTGAATCATAACGACTTACTTCAATTTTGACTTTATCTCCCGGCAGTATCCGTATAAAACTACGTCGGATCTTTCCTGAAATATACCCTAGGATCAGATCCTCATTATCTAAACGAACCCGGAACATGCCGTTGGGAAGCGATTCCGTAATTAAACCTTCATGAATCCATTTTTGTTCTTTCATTTCAGGTAAAACCTCTTTTTTGTATTAACTAATAGAGGAGAAAGGGTATTAGACAATTCACCTCTTTTCTTTATTTTTTTTACAAAGATAAAGAGGTTTTGGATCCCATGTAAAAGGATTACCATATATAACACAAGATTTCTCCGCCGATTCCTTCTAGTCGAGCCTCTCGGTCTGTTATTATACCCCTAGAAGTAGAAAGAATTACAATCCCCATCCCACCTAAAATTCTAGGGATTCGTTGAGAGTTAGAATAGATTCGTAGACCGGGTCTACTGATCCGTTTTAAATTTAAAAAATTTCTATATGGTCTTTTCCTATTTCTTCTATGTCGCAGGGTTAAAACCAAAAAAGATTTGTTTTTTTCTCGATGCTTTCGGAGATTTTCGATAAAACCTTCTCGAAGAAGTATTTGAACAATATTTTCGGTAATATTCGTAGATGCTATACGAACAACTCTTTTTCTATCCATATCCGCGTTTCGTATAGAGGTTAGTATCTCAGCAATAGTGTCTCTGCTCATGATGAACTTAAATTTTTGTTTCCTCGAATTTGAATATAATCAACATGTTTTTCTTTGTTTTTTTTTTTTTTTTATGATTTATGATGATATATGAATTGAAAAAAGGTATATACGTGAGACACATTCAACGAATGAATCAAGTTCTTTTTCTATTTCTTTCAAATACCCCAAAAGGGGATAAAAAAAATCAACATCTCATTGTATTTTACAATACCTCGGGAGCTAATGAAACTATTTTAGTAAAATTGAATTGTCTCAATTCTCGGGGGATTGCACCAAAAATTCGTGTTCCTTTTGGATTTCCTTCTTGATCAATTACAACTGCAGCATTGTCATCATATCGTATTATCATACCGCTGTCGCGTTTAAGTTCTTTACAAGTACGAACAATTACAGCTCGGACTACTTCTGATTTTTGTAGTGGCATGTTAGGTACAGCTTCTTTGATCACAGCAACAATAACGTCACCAATGTGAGCATATCGACGGTTGCTAGCTCCTATGATTCGAATACACATCAATTCTCTAGCCCCGCTGTTATCCGCTACATTTAAATGGGTCTGGGGTTGAATCATATTAAATTTTTGAGTCTATTCTTACGATGCAAAGGATGAAGAAAATAAAAGAAATATTTTTTGTCTAAAAAAAGAAACCCGCGGTTTTGTTTTATCCCCAAGACTCATTTCTCTGCGTTCTGTGTTTTTATCCCGAAATAAGAAATTGCGTTCGTATAGGCATTTTTGATGCTGCTATTAAAATAGCCCTTCTAGCTATATTTTCGGTTACCCCACCCATTTCATATAGTATTCGCCCTGGTTTAACAACAGCTACCCAATATTCAGGGGACCCTTTCCCCGAACCCATACGTGTTTCGGCAGGTCTTACTGTAACCGGTTTGTCTGGAAATATACGGACCCATATTTTTCCACCACGGCGTGCATTTCGTGTCATTGCCCGTCGACCTGCTTCAATTTGTCTAGATGTGATCCAAGCAGGTTCAAGTGCCTGAAGAGCATATTTGCCGAAAGAAATCTGATTACCTCGAAAAGATATTCCTTTCATTCTTCCTCTATGTTGTTTACGGAATCTAGTTCTTTTGGGGTTATAGTTGATGGTTGTTTCGGAATTCCATCTCTACTCCAGAACTGGACATGAGAATTTCTTCTCATCCAGCTCCTCGCGAAAAAAGTATTCAAAATGGAATTTCAATTAATTAGAATAACTATTCTAAAATTAGAAATAATTTTTTTTTTTTTAGTGTCCCAATCAATCTTTATTTTCCTTTGTGCTTTATCTAAATCTAACAATAAAAAAAAAAATTCGCGGGCGAATGTTTACTCTTGCAATCTCGATTTCAGTCTTAACCTCCGGTCGGGATTTCTGAAAGTTGATGCATTTTTTCTGGTTAATTTCGCCATCCAGACTAGTGAATTATTAAGATTCATTTGTTCAATAAAAGATTTTGCATTCACAAGTTCCTTCGTTCCCACCGCTTCGTACTTAATGGTTAGGTCCTAATCCTACAATGGAGCTAATAATGCAATTTATTCTCGAGTCAACCTTCTTAGTCTTTATTGACTCGAAGCTCTTTTTTCTTCTATACTGAGGATTCATTGACTATTTCATTATGGATGAATCCATTAGTATTGATGCTTTATTACACTGTTTTTTAGGATATGGCGCATAGACCTTACATGTTGGATTTTATAGCATTGCTATTCTTTTTCTCTCTTTCTTTCATCCTTCCATTTATCCGCACCTTTTTCTTTTTTTTTTTTGCTTTAAACTTAGAATTTTTGAACGTCAAAATCTCAGTTGCTACAAAGATATGACCGATTTATCATATCTTGACTGGTTCGTTAGATCCAGATAATACGAAGTGATGAGTTGGTTTTCATACTATCGAGCTCGTATTTTTTTATCCTAACCCGAAAAACCAACGAGTCGCACACTAAGCATAGCAATTATACCGAAAGGTCAATCCAATTTTTATTAAACCGTATAGAATTAAAGAATGAAAAATTAGAATTCCTTGCTTTGATTGGACAGAAAAAGAATTCATGAATTTTCCTATATTTTCATCAATCAATGGATACAAATTCTTCTTCCTTGTCTCTAAAAATCCAAATTTTGATACCTAATACCCCGTAGATAGTCCGAGCTGTATAGGAACAATAATCGATTTTAGCGCGAATGGTTTGTAGGGGAACCCTACCCTCTCTGATCCATTCGACACGTGCAATTTCTTTTCCATCGATACGCCCTGCAATTTGTACTTGAATTCCTTTTGTATCTGCTTCTTCAGATAATTCAATAGCTTTTTTGATTGCTTTTCGAAATGAAACTCTATTCTTTAATTGTTCGGCTATAAATTCTGCAATAATATTAGGGTTTCCATAAGGTTTTGCAATTCCTTTGATAGAAAGCTTCAGTTTTCGGGTTATATAATGAAATTCTTTTTGGAAATTTCTTTTGAATTCTTCAACTCCTTGCGGTCTATTTTCGGTTAATAACTTTGGGAATCCCATAAAGAGTATGACCTCGATCTCCTCTATTCCTTTTTTGATCTCTATACGTGCAATTCCCTCGGTCGCGGAGGATAGTGGTATATTCTTTTGTACATATTTTTTGACAAAATTTCTGAATTTTTGATCTTCTTGTAGACCCTCAGAATAATTTCTTGGTTGTGCAAACCAAAGGGAATGATGACTTTGGGTTGTCCCAAGTCTGAAACCAAGTGGATTTATTTTTTGTCCCATACCCCTCCAGTAATATCCACATCATCGTACAACGGATCGTATACCGGAGTTACATACTTGTTTCTAGATTTTTTTATCGCAGGATACTTAGATACCTGTTCATATTCATCTAAAGATATATCTTTCACGAAAACAGTTATATGACAGGTAGTTCTTTTTATTGGATAACTACGTCCTCGAGCTCGAGGTTTTAATTTCTTTGCCCTAGTCCCCTCGTTAACCTCAGCTTTACTAATTATTAAATTGGCTTCGTTGGAACCTATGCTGTAACTAGCATTTGCTGCTGCAGAATAAACTAATTTAAAA